GTATGAACACGATACCAAGGCAAACCCATGGAAAATACCCCTTTATCAAAGAAAAAATAAACACTACGTAACTTTATTACATTGGAAAAGTATACTATGACTATCTTATGGACACCCCCGGTTCGGAAGATTATTTCCTAACAGGGGTTAGATTAATATTTTTTTCTATTCTGTTCGTAATAATGGAAAAATTTGGTTCGTAGGAACAAAGAGAAGCAGATTTATTCTATACTCGATAAGTACCAATACGCAATGGGGGATGAATACCATTTTCTATGAGTAAACGTGCCCCTCCTTATTTATTATTAGAAAGACCTATTCGTAAAAAGTTTCCTTTATTTATTTTGTCTTTCTTTCTGAATTTTTCTAATCCATGGATAACATAAATAGGATAGAGCCAATATTATAAAGACAGTAAAACCATATTGTTACGTTTCCACATCAAAGTGAAATATAGTATTTAGTTCTTTTTTCTTTCAATTCATGCCTATTGGTGTTCCAAAAGTACCTTTCCGAAGTCCTGGAGAGGAAGATGCATCTTGGGTTGACGTATAGTGCGACTTGTCAGATATATTGGGTTATATGGGATTTCCCCGTTCTCTCCCCCGATCGAGATATCCTCTGTTTCGCCCAAGAAAGAGAAATTAAATCATCAAAAAATTGGAGCGTGAAGTGCAATTAGGCGCATTGTTTGGGGGAATTCATAGTACTATTATCAATTAGAATAATTTATGGTTGGCTTTGGTTGGACTCAAAAAATGAAGTATCCAGGCTCCGTTTAGAAAAAACCCAATTGGTAATAAATAGATCTATGATTACTACGTGTATCATAAAAGATTCTTGTTTGTTATTTGTAAAGTCATAAAAAAAAATGGTGATGGGAAGATTTGTCCTATATGTGCAAATCGAAATCGGGCGGACCTTTACCCGGAGTAGAGCATAAACCTAAAAAGATTAAAGAGACCCATTCAGGAACAAGAAAATACCATCGTGATTTAGATTGAATCTCGATGAAACAATACATCAATGAAAAGTTAATTCGATAAGTTTATTGACTTTTTCTATTATAAAAAAGAAAATTCGTCTTTTTTGAAAAATCGACGAAAAAGCTCTTTCGTTAGAAGTTAGAAAAACCCTGTTCTAAATAGAAAAAAGAAAGGGGACTCGAATCTAGCCATTGATTCTTTTTTCACAATTATTTTTGAACCGTATGCATCAAAAGGTGCATGTACGGTTCCTGAGGGATATAATTTTACCCTACTCAACCGACTTTATCGAGAAAGATTGCTTTTTTTAGGCCAAGAAGTTGATAGTGAGATCTCGAATCAACTTATTGGTCTTATGGTATATCTCAGTATCGAGGATGATACCAAAGATCTGTTTTTGTTTATAAACTCCCCCGGGGGGTGGGTAATACCTGGAGTAGCTATTTATGATACTATGCAATTTGTGGGACCAGATGTCCATACAATATGCATGGGATTAGCCGCGTCAATGGGATCCTTTATCCTAGTTGGAGGAGAAATTACCAAACGTCTAGCATTCCCTCACGCTTGGCGCCAATGAGGTTTTTTATTTGAGAGAAAAAAGAAAACTATGCCTTCGCCATATGAATATTAAGTAATAATAGCATGGCACTTCGAATTCGATATGAAAAAAATTATATATTCTTTTTTCATTGGATTATGTATCGAGAGAGTAGTATGAGAAAAAAGGTCTTTCCGATTTTCTCTTATCTATCGGAAGTCCAATTCAGCGTCACAAACTTTTTTGTTTTCATACTCACGGGCTCTTAACAATATTTATGGTATAAAAAAAGAGTGCGAAAAAACAAGATTTTTCCTTTTTTGGTTGGATCAAAAAAAACTTTGGGATTGCTGAATCAAAGACAAAAAAAGAATCCGTTTTAAAATAGAAAGCAACGGAGCCATCATAGTATTTTTTTAACGCCTCCGAAAGAAAGGGTGGCAATTTGACCATTTACCTGTCTGGGGTTGATAGATTCTATTTTTATCTTTCTTGAATAGAAAAATAGAAAGTGAAGGGTCAATTTGATTGTAGAGCCGTATGCAATGCACAAAAGATGATGCCTGTACGGTTGTTCAATTCTATCTTTTATTATTCGTTATCTTTCTTTTCTGTTCGTTTCATCACACTAGATAGAGAATCCTTCTATCATCAGGGTAATGATCCATCAACCTGCTAGTTCTTTTTATGAGGCGCAAACGGGAGAATTTATCCTGGAAGCGGAAGAACTGCTGAAACTACGCGAAACCCTCACAAGGGTTTATGTACAAAGGACGGGTAAACCATTATGGGTTGTATCGGAAGACATGGAAAGGGACGTTTTTATGTCAGCAACAGAAGCCCAAGCTTATGGAATTGTTGATCTTGTAGCAGTTGAGTGAAAAAATCTATTTTGTGCAAATCCGTGATTTAAGATTTTATCTACGAGTTTACTATTCTATATAAATAGAAAAAATTCATAATCATCCGGTTAGGATCAATCTAAACCAGCCCTTTAGGTATATGATTCAACATGCCAACTATTAAACAACTTATTAGAAATACAAGACAGCCAATTCGAAATGTCACGAAATCCCCCGCTCTTCGGGGATGTCCTCAGCGTCGAGGAACATGTACTAGGGTGTATGTGCGACTCGTTTAGATCATGAACTGACACAAAAAAGCAATAAAACCGCTTTCCAGCATGAATGATCAATACCAGTGAATAGGATAGAATGCAAGAAGGAACTCCATTCACTATACTAAAAATAAAAATAAGCAAATCGATCCTTCTAATTTCTAATTATGGATAAAGTTTATGGTTTCCGTTGGTGCAAATCCAATCACCTGAATTTAAGATGAAAACCAATTCTCCATTGGTAACAAACGGTTATCCATTAAGCGGAGGAAATCTTATTGAAATTCAAAAAAAAAAAACATAAAAATAAAGTTCTCGCTCGGTCAAAAACGGACTAGAAGGGTCAGCTATCCAGCTAACTTTCAGAATTCAATACCGTTACTGTATAGGTGGGTCTCGTTGTGAAAGACCTGTTACTGGATAATTTATGGGTAGAGCCAAATAGTGTGGTGTGAACTATACAAGTTACCAAAAACAATGAAGTTTTGTTTGAAAGGCTCCGGTGTATAGAGAAGACCTCACCGTTTAAGAAGTAACCATAGAAACGATGGAACCCACGATTTCTTTATCCATTTAATTTCTATTTTTTTATTGGCTATATTTTTGACACCTAGCAAAAGAAAATTTCTTATTTCTTTTGTATTTCACAGTAAAAGACCTAAAAAAAAAAGAAAAAATCGTGGTCGGGAAGGTTATAGTAGCCGAAGCCATTGGAATTTGTATTTTATACATTGGAAAAATCCGTTTGGTTATTAATAGACCAGGGCGGGGAAAAGGATAACTGAAAGAAAAGAAATTGATTAGTTATTCGTCAAAGTTTTATTTATTCAATGACCAGAATTAAACGCGGATATATAGCTCGGAGACGTAGAACAAAAATTCGTTTATTTGCATCAAGTTTTCGGGGGGCCCATTCAAGACTTACTCGAACTATTACTCAACAGAAAATAAGAGCTTTGGTTTCGGCTCATCGGGATAGGGATAAGCAAAAGAGAAATTTTCGTCGTTTGTGGATCGTTCGGATAAACGCAGTAATTCGAGAAGGGGGAGTATCCTATAGTTATAGTAAATTAATACATGATCTATACAAGAGACAGTTGGTTCTTAATCGTAAAATACTGGCTCAAATAGCTATATCAAATAGGAATTGTCTTTATATGATTTCCAATGAAATCAGAAAAGAAGCAGATTGTAAAGAATACACCGGAATAATTTAAATGGAGTTACCCGGAGAATGACCTCCGGGAAGGGGGGGTCGAAATTACTATGAGAAAATATGCTTAAAGTAGTCAAAATGAATGAACACCTTCAATAAAAAAAAAAAAAATCTTTTTTCGATTCGTTTTTTTTATTACGACACGATAATCAAATCTGGATTCTCGGATTTGTCGAACAAAACACCAATCCACGTTTGAGTTCGGATTGGAATTCTGATTCAAGTGAACAAAGAATAAGCTTATTTATTTCTAGTTCTAAGGCCCGCAGCTCGAGGGGTCGGCTCGGTTCTTTCAAATTGTTTCTCATTATTGAGAAAGGGTAACAAAGATAAAATACGAGCTTGTTTTATAGCAATAGTAATTAATCGTTGTTGTTTCAAGGTCAATCTATTCACCCGTCTAGATAATATTTTTCCTTGTTCACTAATAAATCGACTAATTAAACTCATGTTTCTATAATCAATTCGATCCCCCGATTGAATCGGGGGCAACCGCCTACGAAAAGATCGCTTGGATTTAAGAAAAGGTCGCTTGGATTTATCCATGGTTTGTTTGTTTAGTTTATTTCTTATCCCGAAAATCCTATTTAAAAATTGTCATCTTAACCCCCAATAGGATTCTTTTTTATTTCAATTTAAATATGTTCTATATAATGTCATCTTTCCCTTTTCAGAGATAAGACATACTTCGTTCGATCTATTTCTTTATTTCCCCATGAATCATATGTTTGTAACAATAGGGACAGAATTTTCTCAATTCTAATCGATTGGGCGTATTATGCCGGTTCTTTTGAGTAATATATCTGGAAATGCCTGTTGGTACCTTCTTAACACCATTTCGCATACAACTAGTACATTCCAAAATGACCGTTACTCGCGCATCTTTCCTCTTGGCCATGAACCTCCTTTTGGATTTTTGATTTACTCAACTCTTCTATTTTGATTTGAAACGAAGAAAAAATAGAAGTTACTAACTTGAAATCCAACTCTAAAAGATCAAAATCAATAAAGTAATAATCAATTAAAGCCCTAGTAAATAAGAAGTAAGATAATGATTTCGAAACTCTATTTCAATTTGAAGAACGGTATTTCAATTAAAGATCTTGTATTCTTGCCCTAGACCCGCATTTTATTACTCTATCCCCACGCCTTTATTAATTTAATTCGAGTTTGAACCCGAGTCTCGCAGACGCGGAATCCACTTCTATTTTTTCTCTTTCGTCCCTTATTCTAAAAATAAGAAATAAAAAAAAAGGGAAAAAAGAGAAAATAAGGGGGAGGGGCAATTAGTCACAGATAGTTGATTGTATCTCTAATTTTCTTCATTCCCCCCGATGCCAATAATTAGAATGAAAAAAAGGGGAATGTCAACGCATCCGGGAAAAAACGATTAATCTCTATTAATAGGCCTGCTAAAGCCCCGAACCATAGCGTACTTAATACTGGGGCCACGGAGAGATATGTTTTTAGATCTCGCATTGAAAAACCTCCTTTTGTTATTTATTGTAATACATAAAAATATTGCATATATGATCAGACGCATATCATATGTATTTAAGGGTCGCTTAGAGTTGTACACGAAATACCTAATTCAAATTCAAATGTACAAGGATCATAAGATTTTCCTTTTCTTAAAATTAAAACAGAAAAAAAATGCACGCCCTCTTAGCAAGTATTTCCAAAAAATACTCATTTTTGATGCTGGGTTCTGTATTTGGTATATATATATATATATAATAAGTCTTTTCGTTTTCTTATTATTATATGTTAAATAAGATCAAAAAGACGAAATGGGCAGAAATTGTGTTTTTCGATGGAGGAATATAGGAATATGGAAAACAAGGCAGGAATTCTCTACAATGACACTGTAGAACAATTGAAGGGATGTGGCGCAGCTTGGTAGCGCGTTTGTTTTGGGTACAAAATGTCACAGGTTCAAATCCTGTCATCCCTACCTATTACTGCCCCTTTGAGCAGTAACGAGGAATCAATTGAAATCAATTCAAGTTGCACAGAATCATTCATCTTTATGAAACTATAGAATATATCCATATAAAATGGATTAGTGTTAGAAAAACAATCCTTTTTTATAGTCTTTTCTATTGTGATAAAAAAGCGCTCTTAGTTCAGTTCGGTAGAACGCGGGTCTCCAAAACCCGATGTCGTAGGTTCAAATCCTACAGAGCGTGATTTTTTCTTCGTAGATCGAATTAGACTGAAATGGATTCAGTCACTTGCACAGTAATTAGAATTTGACCTCCTGGGGATTAAAGAACGGAGGAGGCCAATAATAAAAAAAAAAGAAATGTTAATTAATCAAAGGTCCAACTGATCACCACGTCTGTATTGTAAATATGCAGTTACGAATAATCCAGCCAAAGTAATAGGAATTAGACCTAACACGATTCCAAATAAAAAAACTTCAATCATTTCAATTTTTTTTTGAAAAGGAGAAAAAAAAAAGAGGTAATATCATATCTATACCTAAATATTAATCCAAATTGGCGTGAATCTCAATAACTAAGAATTGAGAATTCGCCCGGAAAGTAACTATAGAATACACAGAATCGCACAGAAAGATTTCCTTTCTGAATTGTTTCTTTCAAATAGAGAAATTTTAAATAAGTCGTATCTTGCTCAGACCAATAAATAGAGCTGAAGCTATAGTTAAAGCCACCAGTAGAAAACCGAAATAACTCGTTATAGTAAGCATGAAGGGGTTAAATGAAATAATGTCTTTTTATCCATATGTTTCTAAAGCATTTACCTAAGTTTTTATTTTTGTAAAAAAGGAGGATATACAAAAATACCAATTGAAAGAATAAGTTCAATTTAAAGTTTTTGATTCATCTATCATTATAAACGCCACGAACAAAGATAAGCAGGCATATAAAAGAAACTAATTTCTCATTTCTAACATTTAGCCATCTCGCGATTCCTATCGACCCAGTCGTTGAGCATAAACTAATAATACGAACTAGATCGTGTAACTTCATTCAAAAATGAAACTCTTTTTGAATTCTTATTTTTGAATGAAATTGTTATTATTATCGAATACAATTTTTCCATTCTTTCCATATTTTGGAAAAAGAAAGTCTCATCGTTCTAACTAGATTAAGATTTGGATTGAGATCTAATCCAACAATTTATTACAACTATTGATTTCACTTATTTTATTCTTTCTATTTTATTCTTTCTTCGTTCATCGAATAGGATCTACTGCTTACTATTCGTATTTATTACTGGACGATTAACCAATTCCTTAAAATGAAAAGGGGGTTAAACTGTCTTTACAACCATGAACGGGAAATTTCTAGATCTCGCACCTACTTAAATTATGTAAATATGATAATCTCTTTCATTGTAAGAATTTTCTATTAAATACAGCACCATTTTACACCCAGAGGTAATGGAAAGGAAGAAATAAATTATTTAGCACTTCCTTTCGATACTGATTCCAATTGCGTTGCTGTGTCAGAATAAGGGTAGCTATACTGATTCGGTATACTCTAAAGATGCCCTCGGTACAATATTGACGGTCCTACAAAGATCTAAGTTCAGTGATTGCCTTTTACTGATCTCATCTTTTACGGAATCGATCCCCTTTGACTGTACAAGAAAAGAATATGTGGAGCTGAGC